AAAATAGATGGAAATAAATTGCGTCCAATAGGATTTGAACCTATACCAAAGGTTTAGAAGACCTCTGTCCTATCCATTAGACAATGGACGCTTTTCGTTCCTATTTTATTCTTTCGTATTCTTCCTTTCTCTTGTTCGGATAAAAAACGATTACACGGAAAATATTTTAGGGAATAAAAAAAACAAGGATGCATATCCAAATTGATGATGCATGTATAATAAAAAGCATATATAATAAAGAATATATAGCGGGTAGCGGGAATCGAACCCGCATCGTTAGCTTGGAAGGCTAGAGGTTATAGTCGACGTTGGTTGATCATTTTTAACGTTTCTAATTCAAAACCGAACATGAAATTTTGGTTTCATTCGGCTCCTTTATAGAGGATCGATGTATTCCCAAAGAGAAAAATTAGATCCACAACATCTATGTTAGCTTTTCTGCATGAATCTGTCCAAAGCTACTTGCTTTCTAGATGATCCCTCTAGAGGAGGGGGATTATACTAAATCCATTTAGTCTAGTTACTTCGTTCCCTATTTCCACTCGCAGGATCCTGAGGAAAAAAATTTGGTTTCCACCGAGCTGAAACAATATGCTGATGGTTCTAGTAAACCAAAACCATCGTTTTATAGCTATTTGGCTTCAATTTCCCTTTTACAAAAAAAAATTGAAGATCTAGTTACGATTGGAAATAAACTTTTATATCTTCATCCATAGATCCTTTACTCATACTCATTCAATTGGAAGAGTTAATCCAATTCAAAAAAATTATGCTTCGCGACTCCATATCCATAATCCAATCTTTTTTATTCAATTTCTAATTGGCCTTTGGATACAAATCGTGAGAATGTATATTCTTCCTCAAATATGCTATTGAGAGGTAAAGGATTGAACCTTTTTAAGAAATAAAGTTTTTGATCGGAATATGAAACTGAAAGACCCCTTAATTATTTAATTAAGTTTTTGATAGATTAATTAAGTTTTTGATAGAACGAATCACACTTTTACCACTAAACTATACCCGCTACATATTTATTATTGTATATTACATATTTATTATTGTATATGAATGGACCATTTGTCGAACAAAAGAGTGAGGCGCAATCAAGATAGCACCAGAATCATGAAAATTCTAGCGTTGACACTTCGTCCCGCCGGGGACTTAAATAGGCGGCGAAGAGCAGAAAGCTTACTTAAATAACATAAAAAAAAGTTTATAATAAAATAACTTATAAGTTATATTATAATGTTTATTTATATAACATATATAAATAAACATTATAATATTTTATATATCTTCATTTTATATATCTTTATTTTATATCTTTTTTATATAATCTTATATCTTTTTTTATATATCTTTATTCTTTTTTTTCTTTTATAATATAAAATTTTTATATATTTATTACAATTTTATATATTTATATATATATTTATTTTATAATTATAATATATTTTATAATTATAATAAATTAATTATAATAAATAAAGTATATTTTATAATTATAATAAATAAAGTATAATAAATAAAGAATATAATTTAATAGAATATAAATAAAAGAATATATATATGTATATATATATAAAAATATATAAAAGGAAAACGAAGGTTTTTATCAATCTTTGCTTCACGTGTCACATCACATAAAAAATTTTCCATTTTTAAATGGGGATGGGGAGAGATGGCTGAGTGGACTAAAGCGGCGGATTGCTAATCCGTTGTACGAGTTATTCGTACCGAGGGTTCGAATCCCTCTCTCTCCGCTTCTTCTGATTACTTGAGACTTTCGAATTCGAAGGAATTTCGGAATTTCGATCCCTTGATTTTATCATAGCATAGGTAAATGTATGGAATACATAAAATCATAAGAAAAAAATTTCGAAAAAGCAGGAAAAACTAAAAATATCTTTTTTTTATTCCTCACGTCCGGGATTACGCCCTGGATCATTAGATAAAAATCCGAAGATGAAGAGAGAAATAAAGAATATCACTACTGTATAAACAAATAGTTTGAGAGTAAGCATTACACAATCTCCAAGATCTTTTTTTTCGAAAAAGAGAATAGATTACTTTACTTATTTTTTACCACATACACTATTTTGTTTTGACATGACACCCCCCAAAAAATGAAGTGTTTTTTGAAAAGAAAGTCATTTTCACGAATTTCTTTGGAATACGATTTTGATTCCTTCGTTATCAAAAATTTCTTGTCATATGATTAGGTATTGTAGGCAACCTAATAAAATCTTTGCTCACTGTAAGGCGAGAACGAGGAAATAAGCTGATCAAAATTCATCGCCGCAGTTATTCAATATACAAGAATTTCGATTTTTGAATCGAGGGTTCATAATGTAAGACTTATCTGGTCTTATCAATTTTTAGAATTTTTATTTATCGAATAAATCATGAATTTAGCAGAGTATTAAATCATCGAAAACTTACAGCAGCTTGCCAAACAAAGGCTAAGAGAAAAAAAAGTACAGGTATGACAGGCATAACATCTACGATTGGATTTAAAAAGGCATAAGATTCGGGCAATTTGGCGAAGAAAAAACTACTCGAATAAAAGACAGAATTAAGACAGATGCAGATTAAACTAAAGATATTAAGCATAACAAAATTTCGTTCTTGTAGATTAGATAATTTTATTCTGATTGAGTTTTTTTTTTTTATAAGGGAAAAAAAAGATAAGTCAAAAAATCTTTCTTTTTCTTCGAACTCTCCCAAATAAAAATCCTTCCTTCCATTCTCAAATGAGAATACAAGGAATTCCATTTTCATACAATATCTTAACTGAATTCCATGTAATGATCAATGAATTTTTTTGATTCTATATCTACATGTGTTGAATCCTAGCAACAATATATTCCCAATGTGTTTATTGGGTTGGGATTGACGAATAACCAATACCAATATTAATGTTTATTAGTGTCGAATAGAAATTCGAAATGGGGCGTGGCCAAGCGGTAAGGCAGCGGGTTTTGGTCCCGTTACTCGGAGGTTCGAATCCTTCCGTCCCAGATCGTTTTCATCAGAAACGAAAGATGGGATCACATTGTATCCCACATGAAACATAAAATTGTTAACGAGAACAATCTTTTGTTCTGAATTCTAAGAATGATTCTTAGAATCATATTTTTTCTTTCATTTGGTTTCTCACAAACGTAATCAAGTGTCAAATGTGGGTGGAAATAAATATCTTTTTTTTTTTTTTTTTAATTCAAAAAAGAAATTCTGGGTTTATCATTCACATTCAGGATATGCTCGTACTACTCAATATTCATTTTAAAGTTAGTTACTTATGGAAACTTATGGGGTATGGTATCCCAATTCCACAGTCTATGTGGAGACTAAAGAGTAGGGAGTTTTTGGTACTAATTTCATCACTGGTCTTAAAACTTCTAAAGCTGGTGTGGGAAAAAAATAGTAAAAACAGATTGATCTGGACCCCATTTTTTTGTATTTTATCTGGTTCATCTTATATCTTATCCGGTTCAAATGAATAATTGTAAATCAATGTAATGTAGCGATTGGGGGGAAATTCGTATATTGCATCTACTTGACTTTATGGAATTGATGGAAAAGAAAAATTCTTGAACCTGAAGTAAAACAAAATCTGTATTGTATAAAATAAAAAAGTTTTATTAATAATTGATTTTTTCCGGGATTGCAAATCTATTAATATTAAAGGTTCTTCTTTTGAGGTTTATACTTTATTTGTTCGAGAAAAATGGATCCTTCATGGTTGATCGTCCCGAACAATCTTTTTAAGATGTAAATAAGTCTTAAGCAAACTTATTTATTCGTCTTTTTTAGAAATATGTTTCATTCATATGATAGAATATAGAGTTAAATAAATTGGATCCTTGCTGAGCCTTCCCCGGATAAATACTTATCTATCCATAGATAGATAGATAGAAAGCCATAGATAGATAGATAGAAAGTATGTACTATTATATACCGGTATACACACACCGGTTGAGCCAATGACTATTCATGATTCCATATTGAATCAATTACATACCGGTTTGAAATAAAATTAGAGGAATGTTATGGTAAAACTTCGTTTAAAACGATGTGGTAGAAAGCAACGTGCGACTTGAAGGACATGATCGGCTGTGGATTCTTACATCCACCATTTTCTATAGGAATGAAGATGTTCTTGGCTCGACATAGTTTGTTCTGCTCTGTTAGGAACCTAATTTGTGTTAGGTTGTAAGTAAATAGTACATGATGGAGCTCGAGCAGAAAGGATTGATTCGTTTATCAGGGGGAAGAATCTAGGGTTAGTAACTATCAATAAGTTAGACCAACTTTGTAAGTATATCCTCAATATATAAATCGAAAGGTTAAAAGATCGAAAAATCAAAGAAGTTTGAAAAATAAAAAGTAAAATTTTTCAGAATTGGTAAAACTATTCCGATCAAAAGTGTATCACAAGGGAATCCACCGTTCATATTCTATTTCTATAGTTCATATTCTATTTCTATAGTATAGAAAAAAATAACAAAAAACAAAAAGGTATGTTGCTGCTCTTTTGAAAGGAGTAAGGATCACCGAAGTAATGTCTAAACCCAATGATTTCACAAAGCAAAGATAAAGGATTCCGGAACAAGTAAATACTATTTTCAATTGTCTCAACAATTGAATCAGAATGAGGAATAAAAATAGATTCGAGATGAGACAAACAAAAGAGGTTAGAGACGGCTCAATAAATGTCTAAGGGTTTCCCTTCGAATTCTGTCAGAATTACCCAACTTGAGTTATGAGTACGAATGAGATTTCTTTTTTTCTGTAAGGAAGAATAAAAAAACGACTCAAATCATAGTCTAATTTATGATTTTATGGATCCATTTGCCATTATATACATATACAGAAATTTAGAATCCTTTTTTCTCGAGCCGTATGAGGAGAAAACCTCCCATACGTTTCTAGGGGGGGCATTGTTTATTCACATCTATTCCAATGAGTCATCTACCGAATCGTTGCAATTGATGTTCGATCCCGAAGAGAAGGAAGAGATCTTAGAAAAGTAGGTTTTTACGATCCGATAAAGAATCAAACTTATTTAAATGTTCCTGTTATTCTATATTTCCTTGAAAAAGGTGCTCAACCTACGGGAACTGTTTGTGATATTTTAAGGAAGGCAGAATTATTTCAAGAAAAAACTTCGATTCGAGTTAATTAAAGTAAAAAAACAAAAAATTAATAAATAAAAAAAGGGGGGGGTAACTAGTATCTATCTTTGTGTAATTATTTACACACAATTTGCCTTTTTCTTGCTATATTCATACTTAATTTACTTTTTTTCTTGTTTTGTTTGTTGCGGGAATCCACCAACAAACAAGGGGTTAATCTTGCTTATTGTACCTTTATTGATTGAATAAACCCGAGATTTTTTCTTTACCTCTTTCGTATTTTTTTTTCATCCAAATTTCTTATTTATGTTTATGTTGTGCCAATCCAACACAAGTCCTTATTTGATTTACTTAAATATGTTTTCTTAATATTGGATTCATATTGACAATGGTGCATCGAAGAAATATAATTCGATCGTAGATAAATAGATCCCTTTATCTCCACCTCATATTGGTTTTTTTTACTTCACTTCAGTCAAATGATGGGTTTGCCCTGCCGGATTTACTGGCATACAAGATGTATTTTCTTAATGAAAAAGAAAAGAAAATTGATAAATAAAATGGCGGTTTGCACAATTTTGACATCTCTATCCGATCTGTCTATTTTGGTATTTTGGTGTTTTTAATTGATCAACAAAAACAAATCTTTCTTTTCGATTTGTTCTAGTTCAATGTTTTGATGGGGTCGTGCAGTGCGATTCAATTGACTTTTTTATTTTGATCGTATTTACATATATATCCTATTTATTTTATTTTTATTCGGGTTGCTAACTCAACGGTAGAGTACTCGGCTTTTAAGTGCGACTATGATCTTTTACACATTTGGATGAAGCAACAGATTCGTCCAGACTATTGGTAGAGTCTATAAGACCACGACTGATCCTCAAAGGTAATGAATGGAAAAAACAGCATGTCGTAATATTATTATTTTTTTTTTTTATTTTTATTTAATTTATTATTTAATTAAATATTATTTAATTAAAGTAGAACTTTGAGTTTATCCTTACCGGATCGTTACAATTTTTTTTTCTTTTTGTTTGGAAGTGAAAAAAAAAAATTCACATTTACAGTTGGGTCTAGTGAATAAATGGATAGAGCCCTATGGCTCTAATTCTGGTGAAATAAAAAGCAACGAGCTTTTGTTCTTAATTTGAATGATTACCCGATCTAATTAGACGTTAAAGATAGATTAGTGCCTGATGCGGAAAAGGGTGGGTTCTTCTGTGAGTGGACCACTGATTTTCTTTCTTTTTTTTTTTTTTTAATGAATCCTAATTATTCTTTATTATGGATTGGAGACGAATGTGTAGAAGAAACAGTATACTGATAAAGAGAATTTATTCCAAAGTCAAAAGAGCGATCGAGTTGCAAAAATAAAGGATTTTTTACCCTCTTGTAATTATAACGAACATAAACCAATTGGATAGAAAAGGAGAGGCAAAAGATCTGTTGATTGGACTCCCCTGTTTCCTTTGTTTGCGGGATATATATTTTTTTCTTACTGTAATTATATACATAATACATACCCTGTTCTGACCATATTGCACTATGTATCATTTGATAACCCCAAAAATGAAATAGGTCCCGCCTCTGGTTCAAGTAGAAATGTAAATGGAAGAATTACAAGGATATTTAGAAAGAGATAGATCTCTGCAACAACACTTTCTATATCCGCTTCTCTTTAAGGAGTATGTTTACACATTTCTTCATGATCGTGGTTTAAATGGTTCGATTTTTTACGAATCCACGGAAATTTTTGGTTATGACAATAAATCTAGTTCAGTACTTGTGAAACGTTCAATTATTCGAATGTATCAACAGAATTATTTGATTTATTCGGTTAATGATTCTAACCAAAATCGATTCGTTGGGCACAACAATTATTTTTATTTTCATTTTTATTCTCAGATGATATTGGAAGGTTTTGCAGTCATTGTGGAAATTCCATTCTTGCTGCGATTAGTATCTTCCCTCGAAGAAAAAAAAATACCAAAATCTCAGAATTTGAATTTACGATCTATTCATTCAATATTTCCCTTTTTGGAGGACAAATTATCGCATTTAAATTATGTGTCAGATATACTAATACCTTATCCCATCCATCTGAAAATCTTGGTTCAAATCCTTCAATTCTGGATCCAAGATGTTCCTTCTTTACATTTATTGCGATTCTTTCTTCACGAATATCATAATTGGAATAGTCTTATTACTCCAAATAATTCTATTTTTCTTTTTTCAAAAGAAAATAAAAGACTATTTCGGTTCCCATATAATTCTTATGTATCTGAATGCGAATTTGTATTAGTTTTTCTTCGTAAACAATCTTCTTATTTACGATTAACATCTTCTGGAGCTTTTCTTG